TCATTATCATCCCCTTTTCGGATGAATCATATAGTTTTACGATTTCATCGACTAAAAAAGTTATGAAATGAATTGTAATTACAATTGAAACAATCGAAAAAGAAATATGAGTTAATATATGCTCTAAAGTTGAAAATATCATAATTTTTTTTTAAGGAGTCCCATAATTAGAAAAAGGAAATCGGAAATTGAATTCATTATAGGATCTATTTACTTTTTTTAGGAGATGACATGCCGCCACTCGGACTCGAACCGAGATGCTCTAGCACTGCTTCCTAAGAGCAGCGTGTCTACCAATTTCACCATAGCGGCTTGTCTTGAATTCATAATACCCTATGAATAAGCAATCGTCTAGATTTAAGAATTAAATTGTTGCAATATTTTTTAGGAAAGATTCAAATTGATGAATAAAAATTCGTTCAAATAGGTATTTGAAGGTTCATTATTTGAATTTAGGCTCTTAGTTTTAGTGTGTATTTTAGACTCTCCTCGACTTGAACTCTTGGAAAACTAGATAGTCCAACTATGAATTAAGGGATAGAACCCCCCCCCCAAAAAAAAAACATTTTTGTTTTGTTTTAATGAACTGTTTTTGATTTATTTGATTTCAAACATCGAAACCAAAAAATCCATTTTATCAATGAACAAAAAAATTTTGGATCAGTAAAAATTGACACATATTTATCCAAAAAAATTTGTTAAGTGTTTTTGAGTGGATTGATGGCAATAAATATATGGGAATCTATATAGGAATTCATAGAAAATCCAAAAAGAAGAAAGTTGCACAAAAAGGTTTAGAATTTTAATCAATTAGTTTCAATGATTTTGATTTTTTACTCGCCTTTCTATAGAGAAAACGTGGATCTAGAGAAAAAAGAAAACCTTATATTCTTATATTATTGCTTATATTATTGTAAGAAACAGGCTGATGGGGAAAATAATACTCCCCACCTTGGAAATGAGAAAATATACTAAAAAGACAATTACGTATCTTATGTTTTTTTGTCAAAAAAAAAAAGGATTCTTTTTTTTTTTTAATTCAGTACGGTAAAGAGAAAAATCCTTATTCTAATTCTAAGAGCGAAACGAATTCCATTTCCTATTGATTAACTCAACAGGGAATGGAAGGCGGGAATTTTATTTTCGAAACGAAATGAGTCAATTTTTGAGTCAAACCGATTCAGATTATTGTAACATGTTATGTTTTATTACTTATTTTATTTGTTTGTTGCACAAAAAAACTTTTGGAATTCCCGGTAGAAATAGATTTCCCTAAGGAAAACGCTTTTAACGCTGCCCAATACCCCTTCTTTTTCCAAAAATTTTTACGAATACGCTTTTTTGATGCAGAAGTACGTTTTTTTGGAACTGCCATTTAAATAAAAATTAAGAGATTACTCATTGGTATAGCTGGATGTGAAAGACATCTATTGTTCAAAAGAAATTTGCGCTTTGCCAATTCATTATGTATTTCTTTTCTAGATAATATTTTTGATTCTAAAATCAAAAAGAATACATAAGATGCGTGAAAGATATGGGAAAATAGCATAAACTATTTTTATTACTAAAAAAAAAAAGAATATTCTTTTTTTTTTAGTAACTTGTCAAATTCGCGAAAAATATGCCTAATTTAACTTGAATTTGAAAGTTCGAAGGAAACTAGTAATTAATCTGCTTTTTTCATATGATTTGACCAATTGTAACTTCTTGATTTGAATATTTGAAGTATTTAGCAGAAACTTCTAAAGAATAAGTATAAAAAGAAATAAAAATTCAAAAATTCTATTTCTATTTAAGTTATTAAGTTAGTGCATATCTTTATTTTTTTATTGACTCCTTTCAAAAAGAGGTAAGATCCGGTGAATCGGAAACAATTAATATTAATTAAGAATTAAAAAACTTTTTTTATGGAACAGACATATCAATATGCGTGGATCGTACCTTTCCTTCCACTTCCAGTTCCTATGTTAATAGGAGTGGGACTTCTTCTTTTTCCGACAGCAACAAAAAATCTCCGTCGTATGTGGGCTTTTTCGAGTATTTTATTGTTAAGTATAGTCATGATTTTTTCAACTAATCTGTCTATTCAGCAAATAAAAAGTAGTTCTATCTATCAATATGTATGGTCTTGGACTCTCGATAATGATTTTTCTTTCGAATTCGGCTACTTGATCGATCCACTTACTTCTATTATGTCAATGTTAATCACTACTGTTGGAATTATGGTTCTTATTTATAGTGATAATTATATGGCTCACGATCAAGGATACTTGAGATTTTTTGCTTATATGAGTTTTTTCAGTACTTCGATGTTGGGATTAGTTACTAGTTCTAATTTGATACAAATTTATATTTTTTGGGAATTGGTTGGAATGTGTTCCTATCTATTAATAGGGTTTTGGTTCACACGAACTCCTGCAGCAAATGCTTGTCAAAAAGCGTTTGTAACTAATCGTCTAGGGGATTTTGGTTTATTATTAGGAATTTTAGGTTTTTATTG